TCGTATGATACCTAATAATATGGTATTAAAAAAAAGTAATTCTAGGACACCTGTGTGAATTCAGACCTCTCCGATTCAACTCGGACCGTAGCATAGTTCTTGACCTAAAATTATACGCAAATCAAGATCGAGAAAAGGAAGTTTTGCAATCATTGACTCAAACTCATTGTCGAATCCCATTCAGCAGAATATGGAGGTACTTATGGCGGAACGGGCCAATCTGGTATTTCACAATAAAGTGATAGATGGAACTGCTATTAAACGACTTATTAGCCGATTAATAGATCACTTCGGGATGGCATATACATCACACATCCTAGATCAAGTAAAGACTCTAGGTTTCCAGCAAGCCACTGCTACATCCATTTCATTAGGAATTGATGATCTTTTAACGATACCTTCCAAGGGCTGGCTTGTCCAAGATGCTGAACAGCAAAGTTTGATTTTGGAAAAACACCATCATTATGGGAATGTACATGCGGTAGAAAAATTACGCCAATCTATTGAGATATGGTATGCTACAAGTGAATATTTGCGACAAGAAATGAATCCTAATTTTAGGATGACGGACCCTTTCAACCCAGTCCATATGATGTCTTTTTCGGGGGCTAGGGGAAATGCATCTCAAGTACATCAATTAGTAGGTATGAGAGGATTAATGTCGGATCCCCAAGGACAAATGATTGATTTACCTATTCAAAGCAATTTACGCGAAGGACTATCTTTAACAGAATATATTATTTCTTGCTATGGAGCCCGTAAAGGAGTTGTAGATACTGCTGTACGCACATCAGATGCTGGATATCTTACGCGTCGACTTGTTGAAGTAGTTCAACATATTGTTGTACGTAGAACAGATTGTGGCACTATCCGAGGGATTTCTGTGAGTCCTCGAAATAAAAATCGGATGATGTCAGAAAGAATTTTTATTCAAACATTAATTGGTCGTGTCTTAGCAGACGATATATACATAGGTTCCCGATGTGTCGCCTTTCGAAATCAAGATCTTGGGATTGGACTTGTCAACCGATTAATAACCTTTGGAACACAATCAATATCTATTCGAACTCCCTTTACTTGTCGGAGTACGTCTTGGATCTGTCGATTATGTTATGGTCGGAGCCCCACTCATGGTGACCTAGTTGAATTGGGGGAAGCTGTAGGTATTATTGCGGGTCAATCTATTGGCGAACCGGGGACTCAACTAACATTAAGAACCTTTCATACCGGCGGAGTATTTACAGGAGGTACTGCCGAACATGTACGAGCCCCTTATAATGGAAAAATAAAATTCAATGAGGATTTGGTTCATCCTACACGTACACGTCACGGACATCCTGCCTTTCTATGTTATATAGACTTGTCTGTAATTATTGAGAGCGAAGATATTATACATAGCGTGACTATTCCACCAAAAAGTTTTCTTTTAGTTCAAAATGATCAATATGTGAAATCAGAACAGGTGATTGCTGAGATTCGCGAGGGAACATACACTTTTCATTTTAAAGAGAGGGTTAGAAAATATATTTATTCTGACTCAGAGGGCGAAATGCACTGGAGTACTGATGTGTCCCATGCACCCGAATTTACATATAGTAATGTCCACCTCTTACCAAAAACAAGTCATTTATGGATATTATCAGGAGGTTCATGCGGATCTAGTCTAATTCTTTTTTCGATCCACAAAGATCAAGATCAAATGAACATACCCTTTCTTTCCATCGAAAGAAAATCTATTTCTAGCCTCTCAGGGAATAATGATCAAGCGAGCCAAAAATTTTTTAGTTCGGATTTTTATGATAAAAAAAAATCCGGGATTCCCGATTATTCAGAATTGAATGGAATCGCAGGTACTAGTCATTATAATTTCATATATTCTGATATTTTTCATGAGAACTCGGATTTATTAGCAAAAAGGCGAAGAAATAGATTTATCATTCCATTCCAATCGATTCAAGAGCAAGAGAAAGAATTCATACCGCATTCAGGTATCTCAATTGAAATACCCATAAATGGTATTTTCCGTAGAAATAGTATTTTTGCTTTTTTTGATGATCCTAGATACAGAAGAAAGAGTTCCGGAATTCTTAAATATGGGACTCTAAAGGCGGACTCAATCATCCAAAAAGAGGATATGATTGAGTATCGAGGAGTCCAAAAATTGAAGACAAAATACGAAATGAAAGTAGATCGCTTTTTTTTCATTCCCGAAGAAGTGCATATTTTACCCGAATCCTCTGCCATAATGGTACAGAACTATAGTATCATTGGAGTCGATACACGAATCACTTTAAATATAAGAAGCCAAGTCGGCGGGTTGATCCGAGTGGAGAGAAAAAAAAAAAGGATTGAACTAAAAATCTTTTCCGGGGATATCCATTTTCCGGACAAGACAGATAAGATATCCCGACATAGTGGCATCTTGATACCGCCAGGAAGGGGAAAAACAAACTCTAAGGAATTCAAAAAATTTAAAAATTGGATTTATGTCCAACGGATC